TGGTTCTATACCCGATTCATAACTAGAAAGCTTCTCTGGTCCTTTGCTAATCGGGGCTAAAACTGCGGAAATTAAAAATGCCAAAATCGGAATAACGTTTGATATTATTAGAAATGCCCAGAAAATATCATATTTGTAAAGCAGAAACATAGACGAACTCCTTTGAATGTGAAAAATATACCGAATTTGTCGATTCGAATTGGAATTCATTGTCAAGTCATCGGTAACAGGTTAGTCAAAACCAAAATGCATTTTGGTCGAACCACACAGTTTCACTTGTTTGCTGTGATGTCTCGTTTCTCGATTGTACTCCTATTTTCATTACACTTCCTTCGATTTTATTTCAGTATAGTATAAATCTCTTATACAAACAAAACAAATAAAACTCTCTTGCTTTCACCTCGTTTCGGCCTTTTAGAAAAAAAAAAATTCCAAATAGAATTCTCATTTTGATTTCGAATTTTTTAATATTTGAATTCGAAATGCAATCGATTTTGATTCTATTTTCTATATATATTTTGTTTTCTGTTTATGAAAAGATCTTCGTTTTTCAAACGCGGACGTGTCGACAAATACAGTAATCCGTTCCTATATCCATGTGACTTACTATTCGATTTGAGTGGGGTTAGGTTGGAGTTTTCATTTTTAACCGGATTCATGTCATGATTTTGCCTCCTTTACTGTCCACAATCAAAGAGTTAGTGAGACTTCTTTTCCTTGGTATACCCACTCATTTTTGGTGAATTTTTGGAGGCAAAATCATATGGAATTCACATACGAAAAAAATGAATTACTAGGTTTCTTTATCCGAGATTCGAAAAAAAAAATAACGATTGAAACGGGCTTTTGTTTTCCGTTTTATGTTCTGCTCTGAACGAGTCCCCCATAAGCAAGCTTATGGGAATGATTTTATTTCGATGAACCAAGCAACCACGAGCGACCGGTTACAAACAACAAAAAATACAGTAATTGAGTAAATGAAAACTATAGAACTTTTTGTATTTCAATTTGGATTATTATATTATTATAGGGCTATACGGACTCGAACCGTAGACCTTCTCGGTAAAAGAGATCGAACTGATTCTTATCAAAATGATTCGAACTCTTTCAAAGACCCAACATGCATTTTTTTTTGCATTGGGCTCTTTCATTAACTGCTAGAAATATCAGTTAGTCTACCATATTTTTTTTTCTTGACAGAAAAATAAGGAAATGGCTCCACGTGCTCGGATTCATTATTTGGATTGTGATATAGGAGCACTACCAAAGTGTTTCAAAGAAAGGTTATCTTGACGTAGGTTTGCTTCTGGCCTAGATTAACCTAAGTTAAATGGAGTCTCTATCATCCTGATTAAAGAATCAAATATGAAACTTCATACGCCTTAAGGTTCATAGGACAAAAAGAGAATTTTTGAGGTCCTTATACTCATTATGCCTAGCATTGAATAGACTAGGTATTCACCTTATCAATATCTCAAATCAATGATGGATTCCATTTGGTTCCTAAATGGGAACCTGAATCGAACCGAACCATTTGTCAGGCTATTGTTCTCTTGTTTTGTTCCCTAAAAATCCTGGAGTCAGACATTGATTTCTCAAAAAGATCAATTCTTTGATTGCATGATGGACTCTTCTGAAAAACATTGGCGCACGTGTAAACGAGGTGCTCTACCTAACTGAGCTATAGCCCTTGTGCTTGTGATACATATTTTATCATATTATGGAGATAATTTCTTGTCAAGATGAATATCCCATGATCCAACATCGTATCTCTTTGATCTTTTTGATTGGTATTGCTTCGAAGTCTTATTGGATTTATAATCCATCAATGGGAGGGGTCTTTTTTTTTTTCTCCTTATAATGATAAATGACCTACTTAACTCAGTGGTTAGAGTATTGCTTTCATACGGCAGGAGTCATTGGTTCAAATCCAATAGTAGGTAGAACTTATTAGATACCATGGTCAATGGTATCTAATAAGTTTTTCTACTTACTGATTTTGTATCTTTTCTATCCTATTCGATTTGATTTTCGAATTGAAACTAAAACTTTTTTCCTTACATCAGAATCCGATTCCCCTTGATTGTATTTGATTGGATTCAATCGGAAGAATCCATATGTGTATAAACACAAATTCTTTTGATTAGGATTATTCGATTCGGGCGCACCGACTAGTTACGAAATCACATTGAGAACCTCTACTCGTGTCCTAGCTCGTCTGAGAGCTAGATTTGCCTCAATTGTTTGTCTCTTACTTTCAGCTTTCCTCAAGCCGGCTTCCGCTATTTCAAGAGTTTGCTGAGCTTCTTGGGGATCAATGTCACTACTCTTCTCCGCATCATTTACTAAAATGGTGATCTCATTATTACCTATTCTAGCAAAACCGCCCATCAGAGCCATCGTTAACCATTGGTCATTAAAGCGTATTCTCAAAATACCTATATCTACAGCTGTGGCAATAGGCGCGTGATTTGGTAATACGCCAATTTGTCCACTATTA